GGAAACAGCAACCCTAGTCGCCATCTTTATATCTGGTTTACTTGTAAGTTTTACGGGGTATGCCTTATATACCGCTTTTGGGCAACCTTCTCAACAACTAAGAGATCCATTCGAGGAACATGGGGACTAATTGAAGTAACGAGCCTCCCCATGTTGGGAGGCTCGTTACTTCAATTGAGATAATGAAAAATAATTTCACTTTTTAGTTGGAACTTTAGGTGGTTCTCGAAAAAAGATAGCGAAAAAAATTATCCCTAGAGTCGAGACTAAAAGGAATGTATAAACCAATGCTTCCATAGATTCGATCCTGGTTTACAATTATAGCTTCCATACCTGTTTATTTTTTATTTTTATTTTTGGGAATAATCTCGAAAGAGCAAGAGCCTAAAAAGCGTTGATTCAAATCCACCCTCGTACTCTATGTTAAATTCGCTTCAAAAATAAAATAAAGCTGAAAGATACCAAAGCAGTTTTGTATCAGACTACCTATCTTCTTGTAGTTGGATCCCCAAGTTTTTGGAATGCTCCAAACTCTACTTGAGCATCCAAATCTGGGTCAATACCAGCAAAAACATCTCTGAACAAGGTTCTAGCACCATGCCAAATGTGTCCGAAGAAGAAGAGCAAAGCAAACGAAGCATGCCCAAAAGTAAACCACCCCCTTGGACTGCTACGAAAAACACCATCGGATTTCAAAGTTGCACGATCTAATTCAAAAATTTCACCCAATTGAGCGCGTCTAGCATATTTTTTTACAGCAGCAGGGTCACTATAACTGACTCCATTGAGTTCGCCGCCATAGAACTCAACGGTTACACCTACTTGTTCAACACTATACTTAGATTCTGCCCTTCTAAAAGGAACATCAGCTCTAACAATTCCAGCGCCGTCTACCAAAACGACTGGAAATGTTTCAAAAAAAGTAGGCATACGACGTACAAAAAGCTCACGCCCCTCTTTATCTCGAAAGATAGGGTGTCCTAACCATCCAATCGCTATTCCATCTCCGTTATCCATTGAACCTGCCCTGAATAACCCTCCTTTTGCCGGATTATTGCCGATATAATCATAAAAGGCTAATTTTTCAGGAATTTTAGACCAGGCTTCTGATAAACTTTGATTTTCTGCTAGCCCAGCACTAACTCTTCGATATATCTCTTGCTGGAAGTACCCCTGATCCCATTGATAACGAGTGGGACCAAATAATTCGACAGGGGTAGTTGCTGAACCATACCACATAGTTCCAGCAACAACAAAAGCTGCAAAAAAGACAGCCGCGATACTACTGGAGAGTACGGTTTCAATATTTCCCATACGCAATCCTTTATATAGACGTTGCGGTGGTCGGACACTAAGATGGAATAGACCCGCTAATATTCCCAATGTACCCGCTGCAATATGATGAGAAGCTATTCCTCCCGGAACAAAAGGATCAAAACCTTCCACGCCCCATGATGGATTTACAGGTTGTACTTTTCCCGTTAGTCCATAAGGATCGGACACCCATATTCCAGGACCATACAAGCCTGTTACATGAAATGCACCAAAACCAAAGCAAGCCACCCCGGATAGAAATAAATGAATTCCAAAGATCTTGGGCAAATCCAAAGAAGGTTTTCCTGTACGTTCATCACAAAATATTTCTAGATCCCAATAAACCCAATGCCAGATAGCTGCCAAAAAGCATAAGCCAGAAAATACAATATGTGCCCCTGCCACACCTTCGTAACTCCAAATCCCCGGATTCGTTACAGTCCCTCCTGTGATACTCCAACCTCCCCATGAGTTGGTTATTCCTAAACGAGTCATGAAGGGTATAACGAACATACCCTGTCTCCACATTGGATCAAGAACAGGGTCAGAAGGATCAAAAACTGCTAATTCATACAGAGCCATCGAGCCCGCCCAACCAGCAACCAGAGCTGTATGCATTATATGAACGGAAAGCAACCGGCCGGGATCATTCAATACAACGGTATGAACACGATACCAAGGCAAACCCATGGAAAATACCCCTTTCGCAAAGAAAAACGGACATGCGTAACTTTATTGCATTGTAAAAGACTATACTATGACTATCCTATGGACCTCCCTTGTTCAAGGGATTATTTCCTAACAAGGGAAGCGTTAGGTTAATATTTATTCTATTCTGTTCATAATAATTGAACAATTCTGTTCGTAGGAACAAAGAGAAGCAGGTTTATTCTATACTCGATAAGTACCAATACGCAACGGGGGGTTGATACCATTTTCAATGATTAAACGCGTCCATCCTTAATTTATCTTCAAAAGAACTTATTCGTCAAAAAATTCCTTTATTTATTTTGTCTTTATTTTTGAATTTTTCTAATCTATGGATAAAATTAATTATGATAAAGCCAATATTATAAAGACAATAAAACCCTATTGTTACGTTTTCATATCAAAGTGAAATAGAGTATTTAGTTCTTTTTTCTTTTAATACATGCCTATTGGTGTTCCAAAAGTACCTTTCCGAATTCCTGGAGAGGAAGATGCATCTTGGGTTGACGTATAGTGCGACTTGTCAGAAATATGGGGTCATATGGGATTTCCCCGTTCTCTTCCCCGATCGAGATATCCTCTGTTTCGCCCAAGAAATAAAAATGGAATCATCAAAAAATTGGAGCGTGAAGTGCATGCAATTAGATCCATTGTTTGGGGGGATTCATAGTACTATTATCAATTAGAATAATTTATGGTTGGCTTTGGTTGGACTAAAAAAATGAAAAATCCAGGCTCTGTTTATAAAAAACCCAATTGGTAATATATCTACGATTACTGCGCGTATGAAAAAGGGTTCCTCTTTGTTATTTGTAAAGATATCCTATTTGGTAAACGAGGGAATCTCAAACTAAATACTTGGTGAAATATTTTAAATTAATTGAAAAAGTCCTAAAAAAGAAATGGTGATCAGAAGATTTGTCCTATATGTGCAAATCAATATCGGGCAGATCTTTACCCGGAGTAGAGCAGAAACCTAAAAAGATGAAAGAGACCTATTCATGAACAAGAAAATACCATCGTGGTTTGGATTGAATCTTGATGAAATAATACATCAATGAGAAGTTAATTCGATTAATTTAGTGACTTTTTTCTATTCTAAGGAAGAAAAAAAAGTCCAAAACGCGTCTTTATTAAAAAATCGAAGAAAAAGTCCTTTCGTTAGAAGTTAGAAAAAACCTGCTATCAAAAAAAAAGAATAGGCAAAAAGAAACAGGACTGGAATCTATACATTGATTCTTTTTTTTTCGCAATCTTCTTTGAACCGTATGCATCAAAAGGTGCACGTACGGTTCTTAAGGGATGCAATTTTACCCTAATCAACCGACTTTATCGAGAAAGATTACTCTTTTTAGGCCAAGACGTTAATAGCGAGATCTCGAATCAACTTATTGGTCTTATGGTATATCTCAGTATCGAAGATGATACTAAGGATCTGTATTTGTTTATAAACTCTCCTGGCGGATGGGTAATAGCCGGATTAGCGATTTATGATACTATGCAATTTGTGCGACCAGAAGTCCATACAGTATGCATGGGCTTAGCTGCGTCAATGGGATCCTTTCTCCTAGCTGCGGGAGAACTTACCAAACGTCTAGCATTCCCTCACGCTTGGCGCCAATGAGGTTTTTTTATTTGAGAAAAAAAAAGAGAACTATGCCTTCGCCATATGAATATTAAGTAATAATAAAGTAATAATAGCATGGCACTTCGAATTCGATATGAAAAATTTTTTGTATTGTCTTTTTTCCAAAAGATTCGATTATGTATCGAGAGAGTAGTATGAGATAACAGGGATTTCAGATTTTCAATTATCTATCGGAAGTCGAATCCAGCGTCACAAACTTTTTTGTTTTCACACCGAAGGGCTCTTAAACAATATTTTTGTTATAAAAAAGAGCGCGAAAAAGATTTTTTGGATAAAAAAAAGAAACTTTGGGATTGCTCAATCAAAGATATAACAAATAATCCATTTTAAAATAGAAAGCAACGGAGCCATCATAGTATTTTTTATAGCATTTTTGAACTTCTACGAAAGGAAGGGTGGCAATTTGATCATTTACCCATCTGGGGCTGATAAATTCTCTTTTTATCTTTCTTCAATCTTCAATGGAGGGTAAAAGAGTCAATTTGATTCTAGAGCCGTATGCAATGCACAAAAGATGATGCCCGTACGGTTATATAATTCTATCTTTTTTCCTATTATTCTTTATCTTTCTTTTCTGTTCGTTTCATCACACCAGATAGAAAACCCTTGTATCATCAGGGTAATGATCCATCAACCTGCTGCTTCTTTTTATGAGGCGCAAACGGGAGAATTTATCCTGGAAGCGGAAGAGCTGCTGAAAATACGCGAAACCATCACAAGGGTTTATGCACAAAGGACGGGCAAACCATTATGGGTTGTATCTGAAGACTTGGAAAGAGACGTTTTTATGTCAGCAACAGAAGCCCAAGCTTATGGAATTATTGATCTTGTAGCAGTTGAATGAAAAAAAGATGGATTTTGTTCAAATCCGTGATTTTAGATTTTATCTCCGAGTTTACTATTCTATATATTAAATAGAAAAAATTCATAATCATCCGGTTAGGATCAATCTAAACCAGCCCATTATGTATATGATTCAACATGCCAACTATTAAACAACTTATTAGAAATACAAGACAGCCAATTCGAAATGTCACGAAATCCCCTGCTCTGGGGGGATGTCCTCAGCGTCGAGGAACATGTACTAGGGTGTATGTGCGACTCGTTTAGATCATAAGCTGGCACAAAAAAAGAAAGAAAAACGCTTTCCAGTATGAATGATCAGTACCTATTAATAGGATAGAATAGAAGAAGGAACGCCCTTCACTATCTAAAAATAAGCAAATTGATCGCTTATATTGTGTATTAAAGTTTATGGTTTCCGTTGGTGCAAATCTAATCACCTGAATTTAAGATGATAAGCAATTCTCCATTGGTAGCAAATTTATCC